CTATGATAACAATAAGCAATGAATAAAGTAAAAAAAAAAGGGGGGGATAGTAGAAAAAAGTTATACAAAACTATATATGAACCACCCCCCTCCTCTCCTCTTCTCTCTTTTTTTATTTCATTAATTGACTTTCGTTTGATTAAAATGAAATTCTGTAAAAACTCCCGCCTTCTTTAAAATATCATAAACAGTTTCTGTAGGTTGAGCGCCTTTTTCAAGAAAATCTAGAATACTGGGAATATTTAAATAGGTTTGATTTTTTATCGGATCATAAAAACCCACTTTCCGAAGATCTCTTCCTTCTCTTCGGGATCGCACATCAATTGCAACGATTCGATAAAGGGCTCATTGGGATAGATATAGATGAACTATAACCCCCCCTAGAAACGTATACGAAGTTTTCTCCTCGTACGGCTCGAGAAATTGGAAGTTAGATCTATGTATAAAATTAAAATGTTAAATATAGATCTATAACACCATCAAATCAATTAGACTATGGATTATTGGATTATTTAATCCTTTTTTTTATTCCTCTTTATCAAAAAAAATCATTTGTATTCTCATAACTCAAGTTGGATAACTCTGAAATAGTTCAAAAGAAAAGCCTTAGGCATTTCTTTCATTTTTTGAGTGGTCTCTAACCCCTTTTTGTTTGTCTCATCTAGAATATATTTGACTTCTTTATCCTTTATCTGGTTGTCGAGACAATTGAAAAAACGGTATTTCCTTGTTCCAAAATACTTTATCTTTGCCTGGAATCATTGGGTTTAGACATTACTTCGGTGAATTTTAATCATTTCAAAATGACAGCAACATGTCCCTTTTTATGATTTCTTTCTCTCAAAAAATCATACGAACCGCTGATTCCCGGATGATACACTTTTGATCAAAAGAGTTTCACTAATTCCAATAAATTTTCCTTTTTTATTTGAAACTTGCTGGAATTGGATCCTTTCGAGTTCTACTAGATCGAAAATATACTTTTACGAAGTTGTTCCAACTTATTAATTGGCACTAACCGTAGATCCTTGCCCCTGAGAAAGGAATCAAGACTTTCTGCTCGAGCTACATCATATACTGTTGACACTAAACCCCAAAAAAAAACAGAGGTTTTTATTTTAATCGAATAGAACAACAAAGGATGTCGAGCTAAGAGCACCTTCATTTCTATCGAATAGAAAGTGGTGGGTGTACAAATCCACAACTGATCATGTCTGTCAAGTCGCACGTTGCTTTTTACCACATCGTTTCAAACGAAGTTTTACCATAACATTTTTCTAGTTTGGAACTGATATGTAATTGATTCAATTATGGAATCATGAATAGTCATTTGTTCGATCGTTTCATAGAAATCTATATTTTTTTCTTATTTTATATGAATTGGTGCTTTCTAAAAAAAGTCAATAATTCTTATCAAAAATATAAATATTATGAATAAAAAGTTCTTTATTAGGAATATTCTCTTTTGAATATTTCAAATTAACGAATCACAAATCTTTTTTTGAAAAAAAAAAACCTTATCAACGAAATAGAACGATAATAAAACATTCAGCATTTCCTACTCTTCGCATAGTTTCTTTGACTGGCGATTCAATAATTTTTATTTAATAAAGCAAGGGGAATAGTATGTATGAATCGCCTCGTGACTACATCAATTTAGAATTACTTATTCGAGCCAAATCAAATACGAAATGAAATACTGAAAAACTAGGTTCAAAGAAAATAATGAGTTACATACGTAACTTAATGATTTGTTAATCAGATCTATACAGACACAGCTATTGAAATTGATATCTTACATTGTTGATTAACTCTTAGTATCATAGAGACATAGTTCGACAAAAAATAACTATAATATGAATATTATAAGGAAAGGGATATACCATGAAAGGTACATTCAACCCCCCTTTTTCTTTCTTTATTTTCAAATTTTTTATGATCCATGTTCATACCTTACTTAGATCATAACTCGATCTAGCTCCATCTGTATGTATTTGAACTCAATTTGCGAAAAAGATATGATTCAGCGAAAAATGGAATGATTAAAAATCAGAAACAAGAATCACACTCTATCCATTCAATATTCTATTTTGAAAGATAAATTAGTTCAAAAAGACAATCTTTCATTTCATTATTTTACTAATGTTTATTTATAGCGACATTATAGGTATTTCCTGGGACGGAAGGATTCGAACCTCCGAATACCGGGACCAAAACCCGTTGCCTTACCACTTGGCCACGCCCCATTTAGATTTCTGTTCGATACTACTAAAGACTAGTATTGCTATTGGTTATTCGTCAATTCCAGTCCAAATACCTATGGACTTTATTGTTCTTGGGATTTTGACATGTGTAGATATCAAATTATCTATAGAACAAAACTCAATTTATTGATCATTGCATATAATTCAATTAAGATATTGTATGAAAGGATGATTTCGTCAATTCGCAAAAGAAAAATAGAAAAATTTAAAATTGGGCGAGTTCAAGTTCAAAAAAA